TCAAAAGGGATCGATTCTGTAAAAGATGAGATCGGTAAATGAAATTTTACTGAAATTAAATCTTTGTGAGATCGTCAATATTGTACCAAGGGTTTCTTTAAAGTATACCGAATCAGTATAGCTATCCTTCTTCTGACACAGCAATGCAATTTCAATCAGTATCGAAATGAAGTCCTAGATAATCTCTTTCTTATTTTATTCTTTCTGTAGAACTGTGTATTATAAATCAGGTAAAATGCGAATTCGACGGGTTGCAATAATAGCAATAATAATTAATAATTCACAAAATTCATAATTCATGAAAGAGATTATCATATTTCCGCAATTCAATTAGATGTTAAATCTAAAACTTTTGTGGTTCTAGAAGAAGAGTTTTTTGTTGTTTTTTGCATTTTAAGGAATTGGTTAGTCATCCGTTAACAAGTACCTGTAGTAGAGAATATTCGATGAAAGAAGGAGAACAACGAAAAAATAATTGCAATAATCAATATTCGTGATGCACGTATTTGTGTATGTGTATTAGATCAAAAAGGTCTTTCTTGACACTTAACTATAAAGAAGTTTTTTTGAATGAAGTTATACAACATAGTTTTTATTACTTTTTATTACTTATTAAGTTATTTTTTATTACTTATTAAGTTATTTATTATTTATTTTTTATTACTTATTAAGTTATTTATTATTTATTTAATATTTAATTATTATTATTATTTATTAATTTATATTGATTATTTATTAATTTATATTGAATTAATATTATTATTTATATTAAAAAAAAAGCATACAGCAAAAGAAAAAAAAAAATAAGAAATAAAAGAATAGAATAGAATAATAAAATAAATAGGTAAAATAGAATAGGTAAAATATGTAATTTCTTGTAAAATTTTATTAAAATTATTTTTATTTATTTATTAATATTTATTAATTTTTATTTATTTATTAAATTTATTAAATTTATTATTTATTAATTTTTATTTATTTATTCAATTTATTATTTATTAATTTTATTTATTTATTATTTATTAATATTATATTCAAATTAAATAAAATGAAAAATATTTGTTATGTTAATAATATTGTTATATTAATATTAATAATATTGTTATATTAATAATATTAATATTTGTATATTGTTATATTAATAATATTAATATTTGTTTTCGATTTTATTTCGCAAAAGTTGTCTAACGAATCTCTTAATTCGGAATCACGAGAGTAAGAGTATAAGTAGATGTTCTAGATGATAAATTGATTTTTTTCTATCTATACCCCTCTATTTTATTAGTGCCATGTATCATCTATAATGATAATGATTGATAATTGATAAATAAATAAAAAAATTCTCAATTGAACTTATTCTTTCATTTGGTATTTTTCTTTATCCTCGTATCTTTTATCTTTCAAAAAATTAAACTTAGGAAAGTGCTTTTGCTTTACAAGACAAGCATATGTATAAAAAAGTTTATTTAGCTCCTTCATGCCTACTATAACTAGTTATTTCGGTTTTTTACTAGCGGCTTTAACTATAACCTCAGTTCTATTTATTGGTTTGAGCAAGATACGACTTATTTGAAATTAATTGAATGAACAATTTCTAAAAACAAAAAAAAAAAATTTCTGCAGTATTCCATCTATTCTCTAGTTCTTTACCATGTTCATTTCCAATTCTTGGTTATTGAGATTTCTGAGCAATATGGATTAATATTTAAGGATAGATATTACCTCTCTTTTTCCCTTTTTCAAATAAATTGAAATGATTGAAGTTTTTCTATTTGGAATTGTCTTAGGGCTAATTCCTATTACTTTGGCCGGATTATTCGTAACTGCATATTTACAATATAGACGTGGTGATCAGTTGGACCTTTGATTAATATTAATTAACACCTTGTTTTTTTGACCTCCTCCGGATTAAAGAAAGGAGGAGGTCAAATTCAGATTGCTCTTCCATTTTTCCGTATAAAATTTGACCTAACAAAACAAGAAGAGAATCACGCTCTGTAGGATTTGAACCTACGACATTGGGTTTTGGAGACCCACGTTCTACCGAACTGAACTAAGAGCGCTTTTTTATCCTAATCACAATACAAAAAAGAAGATTTTAAGTAAAAAAGATTCTTTTTTTAACTCCACTCCATCTTGAATGCTTATACTATCATATATAATATCATATATATTAAAGATTAGATTATATTAAAGATTAGATATGTCCAAATTCCAAATTTCAATTTTAGATTAGATATGTCCAAATTCCAAATTTCAATTTTAATTGATCTCAATTGATCCCTCGTTATTGCTCAGAGACGAAGTAATAGGTAGGGATGACAGGATTTGAACCCGTGACATTTTGTACCCAAAACAAACGCGCTACCAAGCTGCGCTACATCCCTTTCAATTGGTCTACAATGTTATTGTAAAGAATACCCGTTTTGTTTTCCACATACTTATTTCATTTTCCCCATTGATATCCATTGCTCTTTTTTCTTTTTGATCTCATATCATATATTATAGAATAATAAACTTACGTAAATTTCGTGAATGAAAATAAACATTATTTATTATTACCATTATTTATTACATACATTTATTACAATAACAATTAAAGAAACAATAACAATTAAAGAAGGAGGATTTAAAATGCGAGATCTAAAAACATATCTATCTGTGGCACCGGTAATAAGTACTCTATGGTTTGCGTCTTTAGCAGGTCTATTGATAGAGATCAATCGTTTTTTCCCAGATGGGTTGACATTCCCTTTTTTTTCATTCTAGTTATCAACGTGTGGGGGAGGAGGTGAAGAAGATTAGAGATACAATTAAATATCTGCGATTACTATTCCCCTCCTCTTTTTTTTTTATTTAATTAGAATAAGTTAGAAAAAAAAAAAAGAATAAAAGTGGATTCAACTTCAGCAAAACTCGGAATTCAGGGCCCGCGCTTAATGAAATTAAGAACTTCAATTAAATGAAATTAAGAGAAGGGAAGTGGAAATGGGGTTAGTGCAGCAGTATTATACAAGACGCTTAAATGAAATACTGTACTGCGATTCTAATCTAAACTTCTAATCAAAATAGAGTTTAAAATCTTTGTATTACTTATTATTACTATAACTATAACTATATTAGTTGCAATGAAATCTTTTAAAATTGAAAATTTGGATTTCGAGTTAGCAACTTCTATTTTTTTCGTTCCTCTCTTCTTCACTTCGGATCAGAAAATAAAAGAGTTGAGTGAATAAAAAATCCCAAGGAGGTTCATGGCCAAGGGGAAGGATGTGCGAGTAAGGGTTATTTTAGAATGTACCGGTTGTGTTCGAAACAGTGTTAATAAGAAATCAAAAGGTATTTCCAGATATATTACTCAAAAGAATCGACACAATACGCCTAGTCGGTTGGAATTGAGAAAATTCTGTCCCTATTGTTACAAACATACAATTCACGGAGAGATAAAGAAATAGATGGAACTGATCGCTTGCGTGTCACCTTTCCAAGGAAGATTAAAATGACATAAATACTTTATTAACATAACATATTATATATTAATATACATAACATATTATATATTAATATATTAATATATATTAATATTCATATTCAAATTCTTAAATTATATTCTTAAATTATAGAAATTATAGAAATTATCAATTTAATATTTATAATTATATATCAATTTAATATTTATAATTATAATTATAATAATAATAATTTAATATTTATAATTTAATATTTAAAATAAATAAAAATATAAATAAAAATATAATAGAAATAAAATATATAATATAAATAAAATATAATATAAATAAAAATATAAAATAGAATAGAAAATAAACAAGCAAAATCCTCTTTTTAAATTCGAAATCATTTTTGATCCAATTGAACGAAATAGGATTTTCGAAATAAGGAATAAACAAACCATGGATAAATCCAACCGACTTTTCCTTAAGTCCAAGCGATCTTTTCGTAGGCGTTTGCCCCCGATCCAATCGGGGGATCGAATTGATTATAGAAACATGAGTTTAATTAGTCGATTTATTAGTGAACAAGGAAAAATATTATCTAGACGGGTGAATAGATTGAGTTTAAAACAACAACGATTAATTACTATTGCTATAAAACAAGCTCGTATTTTATCTTTGTTACCTTTTCTTAATAATGAAAAAAAATTTGAAAAAAAGCGAGTTGGTCACTCTAACTACTGATCTTAGAACCAGAAAAAAAAATAGGTTTACTCCAATTTCAATTGAATCAAAATTCCAATCCGAACTCAAATGTAGATTGATGTTTTGTTCAAAAAATCCGAAAAAAAATTGGATTTTTGTGTCGTAAGAAAAAAAACGAATTGGGGAAGAAGAATTTTTTTTATTGAATGTTTTTGTTCAGTTTGACTACTTTACTTGATCATATTATCATCATACTACTTTACTTGATCATATTATCATCATATTTTATCATAATAATTTCTATTCTACCTTCCCGGAATTCATTTTTCAGGAAATTCCATGTAAAACATTCCATGGATTCCTTCCAATTTTCTTATTTTATAATGTCATTGGAAATCATATAAAGACAATTCCTATTTAATATAGCTATTTGTGCAAGTATTTTACGATTAAGAAGCAACTGTCTCTTGTACATATTCTTTATAAATCTACTATAACTATAGGATACCTTATTCTCGCGAATTACGGCATTTATCCGAGTGACCCACAAACGACGAAAATTTCTTTTTTGTCTATCTCTATCCCGATGGGCCGAAACCAAAGCTCTTATTTTTTGTTGAATAATTGTTCGAGTAAGTCTTGAATGAGCCCCGCGAAAGCTTGATGCGAATAAACGAAGTTTTGTTCTACGCCTCCGAGCTATATATCCTCGTCTAATTCTGGTCATTGAATACACGAAACTTTAATGAATAACTAATTTATTTCCTTTCTTTCAGTTATTCTTTCCTCCCTTTTCTCTAATAACAAAACGGATTTTTCCAATGTATAAAATAACAATTCCAACGGCTTTTGCTACTATAACCTTCCCAACCACGATTTTTTCTTTTTTTTTTGAGGTATTTCACCTCGAAATAAGAAACTGGATTGATACTAGGTATCAAACACAAACAAAAATAGAAAAAATTAAAATATAAAATAGAAATAGTAATTAAGTAATTAAATAAATAGTGGGTTCCATCGTTTCTATGGTTACTTCTTAAACGGTGAGGTCTTCTCTATACACCGGAGCCCCCTCCTTCATTTAATCAATGCTATTGTTAACGTGTACAGTTCACACTCTTTGGCTCTACCCATGAATTATCCAGTAATAGGTCTTTCACAAGGAGATCTATCTATACAGTAACGGTATTTAATTATGAGGATTAGCTAATTCGTTGACCCTGTTAGTCCGTTCTTGCAAGAGTAGGGGCATAAATTTTGGCCTTTTACTTTTAATAAGATTTCCCCTGCTTAATGGATAATCATTTGTCATTTGTTACCAATGGGAAATTCTTTCTTGTTTTAAATTTAAAATTGAGTTGATTGAATTTGCACCAATGAAACCATAAATTTGATACACAATAGATGAAAATGATAGATCTTTTTTTTTTTTTTTAGATAATGAAGGATATTCCTCCATTCTATCGTATTCATCCGTACTGACACAGATAGTGGAAAATTTTGGACTTTCTTTTCTTTTGTCCAAGCTCATGATCTAAACAAGTCGCACATACACCCTAGTACATGTTCCTCGGCGCTGAGGACATCCCCCAAGAGCGGGGGATTTGGTGACATTTCTAATCGGCTGTCTTGTGTTTCTAATAAGTTGTTTAATAGTTGGCATCTTGAATCGTATGCATAATGGGCTGGTTTAGATCGATCCTAACCGCATTATTATGAATTTTTTCTATATTAATATTCTATTCGATTACTATTTCCATTACTAGTAAATTCCATTACTATTAAATTTGTATTCTATTACTATTAAATTTGTAATTCTATTAATATAAAAAATCTCAAATCGCGATTTGCACGAAATTCTTGCTATTTCTTATGCAACTGCTACAAGATCAACAATTCCATGAGCTTGGGCTTCTGTTGCTGACATAAAAACATCTCTTTCCATGTCTTCGGATACAACCCATAAGGGTTTTCCTGTTCTTTGTGCATAAATCCTTGTGAGGATTTCGCGCAGTTTCAGCAGTTCTTCTGCTTCCAGGACAAATTCTCCTATTTGTGCCCGATGATAACCAGCAATAGGTTGGTGAATCATTACCCTGATGATATAAGAAAAAAACGGTTATTCTATCTCGCATAACATAATAGAAATATAATAATTAATAATTTAATATTTAATAATTAAATAAAAATTGAAATAAAAATAGAATTAAATAAAAATAAATATCGAATTGAACAACCGTACAGGCTTTGCTTGTGTATTGCATACGGCTCCATACTAGAACTAGAATTCACTTTTCTTTTACCTTTCATCGAATAAAAATCTAGGCTTAAATAAGTAAATGATTCAATAACCACCCTTTCCTTGGGAAGAGTTAAAAAACAAAAATACTATGGTGGTCCCGTTGCTTTATTTCATCAGTGATTTAGCAATCCCAAAGTTTCTTTTTTTTTTTGTTTTTATTTGAAAAAAAAAAATTCAAATTCCAATAATATAATCTTTTTTTTTTGTACTCTTTTATAACATAAATAGTTTTAAACATAAATAGTTTTAAGAGCTCCCCGGTGCGAAAACAAAAAAGTTTGTGACGCTGAACTAGGTCCCTGATAGAATAAAATCAGAAATACCCTTAATATTTCATACTCCTCTTTCGATACATAATCTAATGTTTTTAAAAACCTTTCTTATATCTATATCGAATTCGAAATGCCATGCTATTATTACTTAATATTTCTATTTCATATGGCGAAGGCATAGTTTTTTTTTTTCAAATTTCATTTCAAATTTCAAATAAAAACCCATTGGCGCCAAGCATGAGGGAATGCTAAACGTTTGGTAATTTTTCCTCCGACTAGGATAAAAGATCCCATTGAAGCAGCTAATCCCATGCATACTGTTTGTACATCTGGTCGCACAAATTGCATAGTATCATAAATAGCTATTCCGGGTATTACCCATCCGCCAGGAGAGTTTATAAACAAATACAAATCTTCGGTCTGGCTCTCTACACTGAGATATACCATAAGACCAATAAGTTGATTCGAGATCTCGCTATCAACATCTTGACCTAAAAAAAGTAATCTTTCTCGATAAAGTCGGTTGATTAGGATAAAATTCTATCCTCTAGAAACCGTACATGCACCTTTTGATGCATACGGTTCAACAAAAATAGCGAAAATAAAAAAAAAAAAGAATCAATGTGTAGATTCCAGCCCTCCTTTTTTTGATTTTGATAGTGAATACTTTTTCACTTTTTTTTTTGTTTGAATGAAGGGGCTTTTCTTCTATTTTTCAAGAAAGATGAGTTTTGACGCGTTTACTTATAAAAAAATTCATTAAAATGAAACTTATCAAACTAACTTCTCATTGATGTATTCGTTCATCGAGATTCAATTCAAATCACGATGGCATTTTCTTGTTCCTGAATGGGTTTTTTCAATTATTTTAGGTTTGTGCTCTACTCCGAGTAAAGATCTGCCCGATTTTTATTTGCACATATAAAACAAATGTCCCAATACCGCGTCTTTTTGTTACAACTTCTTTTTTTTTTTTTATTTAATTCACGCCTTCTGCCAAATATTTGACGTATTCATTATATTATTTTATTCGATTGAATATGATTAGCGGTTCGAAATTATTCAAAATTTATAAAAAATTTCTAAATAGAATATGATACAAGTAGTAATCATAATAGATATATTACCAATTGGGTTTTCTAAACAGAGCCTGGATACTTCATTTTTTTGTTTTTGATCCAAACAAGACAACCATAAATTATTCTAATTGATAATATTAATTTGATTCCCTCAAAAGCATAGATCTAATTGAACTTCATTGCACTTCACGCTCCAAATTTTGGATGATTTAATCAATCTTTTTTGGGCGAAACAGAGGATATCTCAATCGGGTGAGAAAACGGGGGAATCCCGTATGACCCAATATATCTGACAAGTCGCACTATACGTCAATCCAAATTGAATCGTCGTCCCCAGGATTTCGAAAAGGGACTTTTGGAACACCAATAGGCATTAAATGAAAGAAAAAAGATTAAGTACTCTATTTCACTTTGATATGAAAACGTAAGAATGAGTTTATTGTTTTAAGAATATTGTTTAAGAATATTAATAAGAATATTGTTTAAGAATATTGACCCTTCTAATTTGAGAATTTTTAGAATATTTGAAAAACGAATAGAGTGAAATTCTTACGAATAGGTCCTTTGAATGATGAACAAATCTCTATGCGTTCGCTCATATAAAATGGAGTCAACTCCCCATTGCGTATTGGCACTTATCGGGTATAAAATAGATTTGCTTCTCTTTTCTTTGTTCCTACAAACATAATTGTTACATTATTACTAAAATAAAAAGAATAGAAAATATATATATATTAATATTAATATTAATTCTTTCTCCGAGATAATCGACTTAAAAGGGGAGGTCCATAACATAGTTTTTCTAGTGCAATAAAGTTACATAGTGTCTATTTTTCATGAATAAAGGGGTATTTCCATGGGTTTGCCTTGGTATCGTGTTCATACCGTCGTATTGAATGATCCCGGTCGTTTGCTGTCTGTCCATATAATGCATACAGCTTTGGTTGCTGGTTGGGCCGGTTCGATGGCTCTATATGAATTAGCAGTTTTTGATCCCTCTGACCCCGTTCTCGATCCGATGTGGAGACAAGGTATGTTCGTTATACCCTTCATGACTCGTTTAGGAATAACCAATTCGTGGGGTGGTTGGAGTATCACAGGAGGAACTATAACCAATCCGGGTATTTGGAGTTATGAAGGTGTGGCTGGGGCGCATATTGTGTTTTCTGGCTTGTGTTTCTTGGCAGCTATTTGGCATTGGGTGTATTGGGATCTAGAAATATTTTGCGATGAGCGTACAGGAAAACCTTCTTTGGATTTGCCCAAGATCTTTGGAATTCATTTATTTCTCTCAGGGGTAGCTTGCTTTGGGTTTGGCGCTTTTCATGTAACCGGATTGTATGGTCCTGGAATATGGGTGTCCGATCCTTATGGATTAACTGGAAAGGTACAACCAGTAAGTCCGGCATGGGGTGTAGAAGGTTTTGATCCTTTTGTTCCAGGAGGAATAGCCTCTCATCATATTGCAGCAGGTACATTGGGCATATTGGCGGGCCTATTCCATCTTAGTGTCCGTCCGCCCCAACGTTTATACAAAGGATTACGTATGGGAAATATTGAAACTGTTCTTTCCAGTAGTATCGCTGCTGTCTTTTTTGCAGCTTTTGTTGTTGCTGGAACTATGTGGTATGGTTCAGCAACTACCCCGATTGAATTATTTGGTCCCACTCGTTATCAATGGGATCAAGGATACTTCCAGCAAGAAATATATCGAAGAGTTAGTGCGGGGCTAGCCGAAAATCAAAATTTATCCGAAGCTTGGTCTAAAATTCCCGAAAAATTAGCTTTTTATGATTACATTGGCAATAATCCGGCAAAAGGTGGATTGTTCAGAGCAGGTTCAATGGACAACGGGGATGGAATAGCTGTTGGGTGGTTAGGACATCCGATCTTTAGAGATAAAGAAGGGCGTGAACTTTTTGTACGCCGTATGCCTACTTTTTTTGAAACATTTCCAGTTGTTTTGGTAGACGGAGATGGAATTGTTAGAGCCGATGTTCCTTTTCGAAGGGCAGAGTCGAAGTATAGTGTCGAACAAGTAGGTGTAACTGTTGAGTTCTATGGTGGCGAACTAAATGGAGTCAGTTATAGTGATCCTGCTACTGTGAAAAAATATGCTAGACGCGCTCAATTAGGCGAAATTTTTGAATTAGATCGTGCTACTTTGAAATCCGATGGTGTTTTTCGTAG